AATCTATTTATATTTATATTTTAAAATTCGCAAGAACCTTTCTTGAATTCAATTAGATGTTAACGTAAATGAACCATAACTATGTAGCCCTATTCCTAATAGATTGACCCCAAAATAGCATATCCAAATTATAAGAAAGCCCATAGACGCCACAATTGCGGAAATTTCAACCTGTAAATTTCTATTGGTTCTAGTATGTAAATAAACCGCAAATACGATCCAAGTAATAAATGCCCAAGTTTCCTTTGGGTCCCAATTCCAATAGGACCCCCATGCTTCATTAGCCCATACTGCTCCTGAAAGAATACCTATAGTTAAAAAGAGAAAACCTAGACTAATCACACGATAACTCCAATAATCCAACTGGTGAATCAATTGGGACCTGTAATAATTGTTAGCAGAAAAAAAAGAAGCATTTCCTAAAAAATTGTTTCTTTCATTTATGTATTGTATTTCACCAAAAGAAAGTTCCTCGTTTAGTTTTAATAAAAAAGTATTCCTCTTACAAAAAAAATTTATGTTTTTTCGAAATGTAAGGACCAGAAGTGCTACTGATAATAATGATCCACATAAAAGAGCTGCATAGCCCAATATCATCATACTTACGTGCATTATTAACCACTCGGATTGGAGAGCGGGTACTAATATTGCGGATTGATGTATTTCAGTTAAAAGACCCGAAGTAGCAAAGCCTTGAGTAAAAATAACACTTGACACAGTTATTGTGCTTAAATGGCTTTTTTTTTTTTTGAAATATGGAACTATCTGAATAACTGATAAACTCCAAGAAAGAAAGATTAATGATTCATATAAATCACTTAGTGGGAAATGCCCCGAATAAATCCAACGAGTGACTAATAATACGGTTATACATAAAAAAGTAGCTATCATTCCCTTTTCTGACGAATCATTTAGTTTTATGATTTCATCGATTAATAAAGTTATCAAATGAATTGTAATTACAACGGAAACGATCGAAAAGGAAATATGAGTTAATATATGCTCTAAAGTTGAAAATATCATAAAAATTTTAAAAAGGAGGAATCCTGAAATATAAATCAGGAGTTGAATTCATTCTAGAATTTATAATATATTGTATCTATTTTCGAAGAGAAGGTCTGCCGCCACTCGGACTCGAACCGAGATGCTCTCGCACTGCTTCCTAAGAGCAGCGTGTCTACCGATTTCACCATAGCGGCTTGTTCGAATTCATAATAGCCTATTCATAGTCAATCGTCGAGATTTAAGGAGTCAACTAAATGAAATCTTTTTAGTCAAAATGAAAATGGATGAATAAAACTTTGTTCAAATACAAATTCGAAGGTTCATTATTCATTATTATGGGGTATGGGTTTTATTTACCTTAGTGCTTTGGTGTAGTTTATGCTCTTCTATAATTCAATAGAATCGAACTATTGAAACTATAAACTTCAACCCTCTAGTTATTGATAGAACTATAAAAAATTTCTTTATTCTTTTTCATAAAAGATTTATCATTTATATTATTTCCTAAAAGTTAAAAACTGTATTTTACCAATGAACAAAAAATAAGACCCCTTTTTTATTATTTATTACTCAAAACTTGCACATTAATTCGGACAAAAAATTCCAGTCTTTTGTCGGTTGGGTTGAAAGAGACATATAAATGGGAAATTTATATATTCTAATAGATTAATTCAGAGAAATTCAGATAAATAAGAAGTCAGAAAGTTACACAAAAAATTTTCAAAATAAATGAATAAATTAATTTCAACGATGTATTAATTTTAACTAAAGATCTCTTTTTTACCCTTCTTCAATATATATATATAATATATATATTCATATTTATAATTTATATATATATATAGAATATAGAAAAACGTCGATTATTGTAATTGTGACAAACAGGTTGATGGGGAAAAAAGACTCCCCCATCTCCCAAACAAGAAAATATACTAACAAGGGCTCAAGTTTTGTATCTTGTCTTTATTCTTTTTTCAAATTTTTATAATTTACTAACCCCTAAACCGAAGAATTATTATTATACATATATATATATATATATATTATACATATATACATATCCTAATAGCGAAGCGAGTTCTAGTTCATATTGATTAGCCACAAACAATAGGTTTGTTGATTTCCTATTAAGAATGAAATGGGCCTATTTTTCTATTCGGATTATTCCAATGTTTTATTTTATGACTTTTTTTGTCGCACAAAAAAACTTTTTGAGTTTCCGGTAGAAAGAGATTTACCTAATGACAACGCTTTTAAGGCTGCCCAATATCCCTTCCCTTTCCAAATATTTTTACGAATACGCTTTTTTGATATAGAAGTACGTTTTTTTGGAACTGCCATTTAAAAATTAAGAGGTTACTCGTTGTTATAGTTGGATGTGAAAGACATCTATTGGTCAAAACGAATATATTCATTATCTAGTTATTTTCTAGAGAATAATTAGATAATATAATATATATTATCTAGAGAAAACAAAAAATAATATATATAGATAAAAAATGTGCGAAAATAGTACAAAATCTTACTATAAATTTTTTTCTACATAAAATAGACCGAAGGATTTAAGAACCCTTTAAGAACCCATTGCCTAATGAAAAGCCTAATGAAAACTTTAATTTTTTCTATTAATTGGTCAAACTTGAGTAAAGAATACTTCGAAATTCCATTTTAAAATTCGAATCAAACTAGTAATTAAAGTAATGAATCTGTTAAAAGATACACGTTTTGTTAAAAAAATCTTCGTTATTTTTTTATTAAATTTGATTTTATTTTACCCCCTTTTTTGATAAATATAAATGATAAATATAAAAATAAATCTTATATAAAATATAAAATGTTAGATATTATAGCGTTTCCTATAAATGTTTTTTTATTGAAACGGAAACTAATCAATCAGTTTCATACTGAAACTAGTTAATGATTTGGAACAAACTGACTAAAAAGCGAGATTTGTACAAAAATTGTACTTTAGTTAATCCTATGATTCATATCGATTCATATCAGATTTCTTTTTAGTGTAATTTTTTATCATTACTTTATGAATATAAAGTGATTTAATAATAATGAAATTTTGTATTTTCGTTATTTTAAGAAAAAAATCTTAGTTAATAACTAAATTCTCTTTTTATGAGCAAGTAGGTCATATCATTTGCCCAATTGTAACTTCTTTATCTTTATTTTAATATTTAATTTGGAAAGACCCAGATAATATATAAAATTCGAAAAATATCTTTAAGTTAGTATTAAGTTAGTACATCTCTTGATTTTTTTATTGACCCCTTTTGTTTTGAAATTGAAAGGGGGTAGGATCCGGTAAATCGGAAACAATCAATTAAGAATAAAAAAACTTTTTTATGGAACAGACATATCAATATTCGTGGATAATACCCTTCCTTCCACTTCCAGTTCCTATGTTAATAGGAGTGGGACTTCTTCTTTTTCCGTCGGCAACAAAAAGTCTTCGCCGTATGTGGGCTTTTCAAAGTGTTTTTTTGTTAAATATAGTCATGATTTTTTCGATCAATCTGTTTATTCAGCAAATAAATGGCAGTTCTATCTATCAATATGTATGGTCTTGGATCATTAATAATGATTTTTCTTTAGAATTCGGTTACTTGATCGACCCGCTTACTTCTATTATGTCAATATTAATCACTACTATTGGAATTATGGTTCTTATTTATAGTGATAATTATATGTCGTATGATCAAGGATATTTGAGATTTTTTGCTTATATGAGTTTTTTCAGTACTTCTATGTTAGGATTAGTTACTAGTTCTAATTTGATACAAATTTATATTTTTTGGGAATTGGTAGGAATGTGTTCATATCTATTAATAGGGTTTTGGTTCACACGGCCTGTTGCTGCAAATGCTTGCCAAAAGGCATTTGTAACTAATCGTGTTGGGGATTTTGGTTTATTATTAGGAATTTTAGGTTTTTATTGGATAACAGGGAGTTTCGAATTTCGAGATTTATTCAAAATATTCAATAACTTGATTTCTAATAATCATAATGAAGTCAATTTTTTATTTGTTACTTTCTGTGCCGTTCTATTATTTTCCGGTGCGGTTGCTAAATCTGCACAATTTCCCCTTCATGTATGGTTACCGGATGCCATGGAGGGGCCTACTCCTATTTCGGCTCTTATACATGCTGCTACTATGGTAGCTGCGGGCATTTTTCTTGTAGCTCGGCTTATTCCTCTTTTCATAGTCATCCCTCACATAATGAATTTCATCTCTTTGGTAGGAGTAATAACAATATTATTCGGGGCTACTTTTGCCCTTGCTCAAAAAGACATTAAGAGAGGTTTAGCCTATTCCACAATGTCTCAATTGGGTTATATGATGTTAGCTCTAGGTATGGGGTCTTATCGAAGTGCTTTATTTCATTTGATTACTCATGCTTATTCGAAAGCATTATTATTTTTAGGATCCGGATCCGTTATTCATTCAATGGAAACTCTTGTTGGATATTCTCCAAATAAAAGTCAGAATATGGTTTATATGGGGGGTTTAACAAAACATATCCCAATTACCAAAACCGCTTTTTTATTAGGTACACTTTCTCTTTGTGGTATTCCGCCTCTTGCTTGTTTTTGGTCCAAAGATGAAATTCTTAATGATACTTGGTTGTATTCACCAATTTTCGCAATAATAGCTTGGTTTACAGCGGGATTAACCGCATTTTATATGTTTCGAATCTATTTACTTACTTTTGAAGGACATTTAAACGTTCATTTTCAAAATTATAGTGGCAAAAAGAATACTCCCTTATATTCAATATCTCTATGGGGTAAAGAAGATTCAAAAAGAATTAACAAAAATTTTCGTTTATTAACGTTATTAACAATGAAAAATCATGATATTTTTTCTTTTTTTTCAAAAAAAACGTATCTAATTGATCAGAATTCAAGAAACATCACACAACCTTTTATTACTATTACCCATTTTGGAAATAAGAAGTTTTTTTTGTATCCTTATGAATCGGAT